ATAGAATAAATCTTTGGGATGGGTAGAAAAATAAAGAGTAAGTATGATTTTACATGCTTTGCTTCTGTACAACTACAAAGTAAGAAACGTTAGAATTGAATTGGATTAATATCAGTAGATCCTTTTTTAATCATTCATTGAATGATAAATCACTACAAGTGACGGAGAAACACGATTTAAATAACGAAAAATCCAAAATTTAAATAGAGTATCTAGAATGACTGGAAAAGTAGAAACAAGACCAGATATAATTTGATCATTATGAGCAAATCCAAAATCTTTGTAGACAAAGCCAATCATTAGTTCCCAACCATGGGGCGAATGGAATCCGATACATAAATCTGTTAATAAAAGAATCGAAAAAGCCTTTATTGTGTCACTTAAATTATATAGGAATTCCTGAGCCCAAGAGTTAAGAATAACAAGTTCTTTATTACCCAAAATTGAATAACCACTTAGAATAACGAAACAGATTATATTTGTCAAGAAGTGCAAAATCGTATGGATATGATCCTCATTGTGTATCTTGATTAATTGGAGCGTTTCTTTGTGGATTCCTATACGAAGGTTTTGTAGATGTGTCTCCGAGTATTCCTTGATCATTTCCTCCAAAAGAAAGATTTCCTCCAATTCTATGAATTTTTCGAGAATATTTTTTTCTTGAATATCATTCAAAAAAATTTCAGATTGCCTAGTATTCCACCAATAAGTAACCCAAGATTCCAGACTTTTATTAAATGAGAGAGAAATCCACCAGGGCAAAAATACTACAGATGCAAGATATAAAAGAGGGTTGAATGCTTTCTTTTTTGACATTTTTTCATTTCGTCTATGAATTTTTAATGAACCGACCTCGTTAGTTGACTCTACGCCATCCAATATTTCTCTCATGCATGAGTTCTATTACAAAGTATCGAACTTATGAATCTATTCACTGTTTTGTTTTGTGGTTGTTAAGTTACGTATACGTCTTCTTTGACTAGAAAGAATGAGCGTTATGAAGAAACTTCAGTTAAGTTATGGTATAGAAAAGGGGGACTCTTTAGTTTTTCCTTACTGCTGAGAAAGCATTCACTCTCTCAGCTCATTTCTCAAAATACTTCAATCGGTACACGCAAGAAATAGGCCAATTTGGCGGCTTTTTGTTCGATTTCCCGTGGAGTAACATTCTCATCAGTACGAGTCAAGGGAATGGCCCCCTGGCCTCTGATATCCATATAAAGGACACGGCGAGCATAAATACCTTCTTTAACTTCTATTCTGACGGACTGAATATCCTTTATAGGGAATCGGAGGAAGATGCGACGATTTTTTCCAGGGAATCCCCAACGAAAAATACACACCATTCCTTCTTTTCTATCGAATCGATCATAACCACCCCCTACATTCCACGAAATTGTGCACCACAAATAGGAGCTAATAAAGAGACCCGCGATCCCATAGAAAGACATCACAATCCCTTGTGGAAAAAAAAGGATTTGCTGAGACGGAAATAAAGATATCAAGTTTCTCCCAAGATAACTGGAAGTTCCAACCAATAAGAATCCTAATGAACCTAAAAAAAGGATAATGGCCCAGCAGAAATTACTTGTTTTTCGCGACCCCGTTATAGGTTGTATCCATATATGTTCTGATCGACAACTCATACTTGATCTGGTTTCGTTTTATTGGAATTGAGAGAATACCCTAGACTTTACTCTTTTTGTTTCCGAAGTAACTCTCATCAACTAGTACTAGTTTGATGTGAACCTTTAAGAGTAATTTATCAAATTGGTTAGATCTAAAATAAAAAAAAAAAAACCCTTCGTATGATCCCATCAATATACATATATCAATATACATATAGATGTACCGATTTTACAGTTCAGCCATCCGGCGATCCTGAGATTTTTTCAAATAGATAGAATTCCTTTACCCCCATATCATCTTTCTACAGGCCAAAGAGCCCCTTTTCGACGGAAACGCCGCATGTTATACCTTCTTTTCTTACACTAAATAGGTATATGCGTTATGATACAAGTCTTAGTTTTGAAAAAAAAAATGGATCAGAGTTGGGCCCATCAGATCTAAACAGTCTTATTTTTTTGAACATGAAGAAATAAAGAAGCCATTGCCATTGCCGGAAATACTAAGCCTACTAAAGGCACCAAAACAGAGGAAAAGTCGAAAGTTGTCATATAAAGGATACCTCAATTTACTATTTGTACCTGTTATTATTTATATTAATATTATAAAGATTAGTATAAATCTAAGTATATATCTAAGTGAGTATAGAAGGTACAAAAGCATATATCATATCTATAGTTTCTATATTATAGAATTCTATATTTGGATTATATATACATATTTTTATTTTCCTAGAATTTAACGAAAATAAGAATTCACTATTTTTCTTGTTGATAGAGGCCTCTTAACTGAATTAGTAATCAAGAATATAGATAAAAAGGAGTTATCCACAACTTTTGATTTCTTTTTACAATTTAGATCTTATGTCAACAAA